CAACCGGGGTTTTGTCGTTATAAAATATTAGATTCTATAGAAGCAATGATAAATAGATACGAATAGAGATAAATAGATACGAATAGAGCGCAAAAAAGGGGGGAAATAAAAAACAAAGTATAGAAAAGTTATACAAAATCTTATACGATGCCCCCTTTTTTTATTTCCTTAATTTAATTTCGTTTGATTAGGGCAAAGTTACTTAAAAAACTCCGCCTTCTTTAAAATATCCCGAACAGTTCCTGTAGGCTGAGCGCCTTTTTCAAGGAAATATAGAATAGCGGGAACATTTAAACAACTTTGATTCTTTATCGGATCATAAAAACCCACTTTCCGAAGATCTCTTCCTTCTCTTCGGGATCGAACATCAATTGCAACGATTCGATAGACGGCTCATTGGGATAGATGTAAGTAAATGAAGAAGAACCCCCCCTAGAAACGTATAGGAAGTTTTCTCCTCGTACGGCTCGAGAAAAAATGATTCGAGGTTTTGTCTATGTATAGAATTCTAATGTATGGCAAAAGGGTTGATAAAATCAATTAGACTAGGATTTCACTCATTTTTTTCTTCGTTCTTCCTAAAAAAAAAAAAGAAAAAATCATTTGTACTCATAACTCAAGTTGGATAATTCTCAAATAGCTCAAAAGAAAATCAAATCTTTAAGCAATTTATTTCATTTATTGAATGGTCTTTAACCCCCCTTTTGTTTGTCTCGTTTAAAATACAATCATCTATTTTGATTTGGATTCTTTATTCTGATCCAGTTATTGAGACAATGGAAACGGCGTTTCCTTGTTCTGGGATCCTTTTTCTTTGTTTTAAATCATTGGGTTTAGACATTACTTCGGTGCTTCTTAATCCTTCCAACAAAATGGCAGCAACATACCCCTTTTGTGATTTCTTTCTATCAAAGAATCATACGAATGGTTGATTCCCCGTGATACACTTTGAATCGAAAGAGTTTTATCAATTCCAACAAAATTTCCTTTTGAATTGAAAACTTGCCCGAATCGGATCCTTTCGATTTCTATATTGATGATATACTTACGAAGTTGTTCCAATTTATTGATTGGCATTAACCCTAGATCCTTGCCCCTGAAAGCTGAATCAATACTTTACTACTCGAGCTCCATCATGTACTATTTACATTACAACCCAACAAAAAGAGGGGTTCTAGTGGAACAGAACAAACGATGTCGGGCCAAGAGCACCTTCATTCCTATATAAAATGGCGGATGTAAGAATAAGAATCCACACCGGATCGTGTCCTTCAAGTCGCACGTTGCTTTCTACCACATCGTTTCAAACGAAGTTTTACCATAACATTCCTCTAATTTGGAGCCAGTATGGAATTGATTCAATTATGGAATCATGAATAGTCATTGGTTCAGTCGGTACATAGACATATTAATCTATACCTTTTTTCTTCTATACATAGAACATAGATGGTAAAGATTTTTCTGAAGAAATCTTAGCAAGACCCCACCTTTTATTGTATGAATGCAACTTTTTTTTTATAAAAAAAACAAACTAACAGAAATATAGAAATAACATAAATAACACGAATAAATGAATTCTTTTTAACCCTGCATCTTCAAGTGACTCAATAGAAGAGATTGACCCATCTGCGACTTCTTTGAATACCAAAGATTCAACTCATAAGGAATCATTCGAAATTTTTATAATCGAAAAAGTTTCCTATTTCGACATCATTATTGGAATAAAGTTTTACAGTAAAGACTACATTTGATCATCATAAAAAAAAGAGAAATATCTCTTTCTTTTCGAATTGAATCATCAATGATTTAAAGCCGATAAATAGATTGAACAAGAAACCCAATTTTTTTTCGTGAGATGGATAAAAAAGACTGATATAAGAGAAGATTTAGGTCCTTATTCTTTCGATTCTTATTTTATTAATCAGATGAACGAGTAGGGGTTTTTCGTATCTATCAGATAGACTGAACAACTGTCACTGTTATGGATATTCTATGTTATGGATATTATATATTAAATATTTCAATATTTTTAAGGGATTACATTTCTTTTTAACAAAAATGGAAAGGCTGTTGTCACTGAACGTTGTCACTGAAATAGAACGAAATCGAATAATAACAATACATATATATTACATATTAAGTTAAACTAAGCATTTCCTCATTTTATATGTATTTTTTTTGTTTAACCTGGAATTAAGTAATCTTTCTGCAATCTTGGCATAAAGTGACTAAAATATATGAATTACCCCATCTCAATCGTTACATAGATTTACAATTATTCATTAGAGCCAAACACGAAATACCTAAAAAGGTCAAAAAAACATCGGTTACATATGTAACTTGATTCGTTGTTAATGAGATTCGGACAGACACAGATATTTAAATGAATATCTCCCGTTGATGATTAAGACCTATCTACCCCCCCCAATTCTCTGGGAATGCTGAATCAGAAATCAAAAAAGATCCCTTTTACGGAAAGGGAACTATCTAGGGACAAAGA